GCTAGCGACTTCTCAACTGTCTGGTCAGGAGGGTCCGGTAGAAGAACTCTCTTTGGCTTGGCATCATTAATTGGCCCTTGACCAACTGGAGGTTGGGGAACCTGTTTGAAGCTTATGCTTCAAGTTCCATTCTCTCTTGACCACCCGCCATTCGTCTCTCACCCGGCCACCCGCTCACTACGGCAGGCTTTTCTGTCGACGTGCCATTACTTCTATCGAGTTAAGACGTTCTTAATAGATGTGAAATAGGGTGACCCGCTTTTGCAGCCCGAGGCGGACCAATTGTTCGATCGACCCTCGCCTTCCATTTCCGTTTGACGGATCGTACGATGCTTCGATTCCTACCATATCATGACATATCCTACTCCTTCCATATTGAGTATAGCGCCCAACGAGCAAGAGACAACCGGATTACTGAGCCAACAGGAGGATTTAGCACCCGACACCTTACAAGCTTGCGCGGCTTAACCAGCATAATGAGGTAAAGGTCACACACCGATGCTTTGTTACTTTCAGTATGGGTGAGAAGTTTAGGGATAGTGTTTGGTGTGACATTGTGCCTATGGATGCATGTCATCTACTGTTAGGAAGACCATGGCAATATGACAGAAGTTTCATCTTTGATGGCAGAAAGAACACCTATACTCTCTACAAAGACCAGAAGAAGTTGGTCCTTGTCCCTTCGAAGGCTAATGGCAATATGCCCAGCCCTGCGAAGAAAGTTGCTTGCGGCTCGACTTTGAGCAAAAAGTCGGAGAATCCGCTGTGGTATTTGCGTTGATATCCACCTCCTTCACTGATGATGAAATGAAACTCAATATGAGTTACCTCAAGGAGAACGTCAAGAAGGTGATAGAGGAGTTCACGGATGTGTTCCCGGCCTCCCGGCTTACCCCCTATGCCAAACCGGTTGAGTGCAAGGAGGTCAGAGCAGAGGAGCGGCAAGCTAGTTAGAAGAGAAGTTACACACACTGGCAGGGTTTGGCAGCGCCTCGGCTCCTAGCGTTTCAGAGGGCTAAAGACGGAAGAGAGGAGACGCGCTGAAGGATACTGGCTACGTTACGCACCCGTTGATCCAGAATGAGCTGAACAGATAGCTCCAAGTCAAAGGACAGAAACTGGGGGAACGCTTGGCATACAGGTCGCGGACGATAGAAGATTGACGCTTGTCCACTTCAATCTGAACCCGGTGAGAGCAAGCACAAAGATAAGGTGTAACGCGCGGAGTCCTCGACATACGCAACTTCTGGAGCTATCTCAACAGCCACTGTAATTAGAGGCGACCACGGTACCGTACGGATACCGACGTCTAGGATGATCGACGTCGCCCTTCGTTTCTAACCTGGCAGCCCGAGAGTGAAGAACACTTCCATGATATGGCTAGGAAGGCGACAGATATGGAAATCTTACCGAGGCCTATTGGAAAGCTAGTAACAAGGGAGAGGATGAGGAAAGCTCCCATCCCATGAGAATAAAGAAAGTTTTTGGGCAAGACAAGAAAAGAACTCGCCCTTTGACACCAAGGGATAAGAGCTGATTGCTGGCGATGACTTGGTAATTTCCTGTTGCACTGCAGGAGATATCGGGGATTGAATACGAATTCCAGGGTCCAAACGTGATTTCTCTTGGCCCTGGTTTAGCTTTCTGTGATTATCCACAACGAATCTCCCAAATTTGATAAAGCTTTCATTTCTTTTTTTTTAATAATACTGGGCCAGTGCCCTCGTTCGCTCGGATAAAGTCTCTCGTTCTACAACTCACTTTCAAGGAGAGAAAGTCTCATGCACATACGGGTGAAGTCTCATTCGTGGATGAAGATGGAGTCAAGCTCAGGACAGGGGACACTTAGCTAACTGGTTCTTCATTAGCCTAACCTAATTCGGTGTCAAATTCGTTAAGCCGCTGGGATACCGCTGCCTCATTGGCTAAACCACGGCACTATGCTTAACACATCGAATTGGACCTAAGGGGCTCTTCTGGGCGATGTTGTGCGCTTTCACATAATGCCGCGTCGAGGGATGAGTTCCATCTCAGGAGTCAGTCTGTCTGCATACTCCTCTGGATCAGTTGTGTGGCAAGCCGACTGATTCTGCTACTTCTTCTCTTCTGCTAACCCAGTTCTATCTGGCATGCAAGAGCTTTCTAGTGTATGGAACGGCTATCTCTCTTGGCCTTCCGACCTACTTACTATTCATTACAGCCCATCTTTATACGACCATCTTGTCCGAGGATTCCTTGGATGCTGGTTTCGTATAAAAGATCACGGCTTCATTTAGAAGTGATCTTTCTAGGTCTTTCGTAAGAGAAGGGGTGCAAGAGTAGGTTACAACAATGGGTTCGATCCGTTATCAACTTGGAGTAAAGTATTCCGGCCTCCTCTGTAAGTGTAGGACAGTCAGAGGAGTAGTCGGAGTAGTCACAGTCACCCGAAGCTGGCAAAGAAGCTAGCCACTATCATCGGGGAAAGCTTTTTGATCAATAGATCTGGAAGAGGAGTTAG